GCCTAACAACAAAAGACAATTAGGGATTCATTGGAATTCTCACATTTAGTTGGAAGATACTTCTTTCGGATGGGTCACACCAATAGGATGAACCAAATGAGTTCTGCATCATGAACTTTGTACTGCGCACATTACTTAGACGGGTTCTAGAAAGGCATATAGGAAGGAATGGAGAAATCGAGAATAAAGAAATTTAATATGAAAGAAAAGCCAAAGAAATGAGATAATATCGGATTCTATTTCTTTGGATCTGAGCTGAATCTTGTCTATTTCAACCCCCCTAGATTCGGATTCTACTTTTGAGCCTTTCCACAATTAACTAATTTTACCTTTCTAATATGTATTACGTATATTCAAATTCGTTTGAACAAGAGGAGAAAAAAAGAGGAGATAGAATCCAATTCTTTTAGATACTTTATCTAAGAAACTCTACCCATCTATGTTCTAGATGGGGTATATCTCGCTAAACTGGATAAAGCTATTATTCTAATCTAGACTATAAAAAAATATGTATGTGGATTCATATCAATTAATTAGAAATTCATTCTAGGGAAGAGAGACCCATACAAATTAATCATGTGCCAAGAACCAGATTTGAACTGGTGACACGAGGATTTTCAGTCCTCTGCTCTACCAACTGAGCTATCCCGGCTATTCCCAATCTCGATTGGAACCGCTAACATGAGGATTTAGAGTCCTTTCCGTAGTATCCTCATTTTATCATATAACTGGGGTCTATGTCAATTAAAAGGACAAAAGTCGATTAAAAAATTTTATCAAAGCCGGGGGATTTCTTCGATCTTCAAAAAGATGACTTTGTAAGTTTCAGTATGAGTAATGATATTGTATTGATCGGGAATCATTCAACTAGGGATTCCTTGCTCAAAGATGTTCATTTCTATGTGTATCATAGATATCAAATTGTGATAAGAGAAAGCCATTTACGCTTAGAAAAAAAATCCATTTCTAAAAGAATAGAGTGAATGAGAAAGATAAGGAATTTGGAACCGCTAAGGAAAGGGGGTCGGATAAATAGTTGGGGAGTTAAATAGTCTTTTTGGGGATAGAGGGACTTGAACCCTCACGATTTTTAAAGTCGACGGATTTTCCTTTTACTATAAATTTCATTGTTGCCGGTATTGACATGTAGAACGGGACTCTATCTTTATTCTCGTCCGATTAATCAGTTCTTCAAAAGATCTATCAGACTATGGAGTGAATGATTTGATCAATGAATATTCGATTCTTTCTTCAATGTAGAATGGATTCACACCAATTCTTCGATTTTTTATAGAAAAACTACGGATTCGGGTCGTCATTAATCATTTGATATAGTATTCAATACGTATGTATATACGTTTATCCTTCACTTCATTCTTTTTCTTTCTGAAGTTTCGATGTAAAGAGTCCTCTACGAACGCATTTAACTCCATTTGTTAGAATAGCTTCCATTGAGTCTCTGCACCTATCCTTTTTTTCTGAACCTTGGTTTGTTTTCAGAAAACAGGATTTGGCTCAGGATTGCCCATTTTTGTTAATTCCAGGGTTTCTCTGAATTTGAAAGTGATCACTTAGTAAGTTTCCATACCAAGGCTCAATCCAATTAAGTCCGTAGCGTCTACCAATTTCGCCATATCCCCCTTTCTTTTTGTTTTGAGATTAGGATCTCGTTGTGATTTCATTCCTTTTTATTTTTCTTTCATTTATACTGGAACCATTGAATTCATTAGATACCGATTCCTATCTCGAAAACGCGTTTTCTCCTCTTTGATTTTATTAACTATCTTCTATAGGAGACCCTTTTTTTGTCCAATCAAAAATGATTTTATCATTTCGGAATCCGCAATTCAATATAGATGGATATATACCCGATCTATATGTCTCGCTTCCTGTCATTTTGCCATTCAATTTGGAATACTTGAACGATCGATTCTTGTTTTTTATCTTCACTTTCCCCTGAAAGCCGAGGAATGTCTCATTAGTTATAACTAACCATTCCATTAAACAATTAGAATTTGAAATAAATATAGAATGAGAGATATATATAATATAGAATATAATATACAAATATAGAATATAATATAGAACTGTAATAAAAAGTATTTCAAATGCCAAAAAAAGAAATGAAAAAAAAAAGAATATTTACCATTCAATTCAAATTGAAAATCAAAGAATATTAACAATATTTACAATCACTATTTAATAATATTAGTATTAGAATTGTGATAAATCGAAATTCTAGATCGCTATATTAATCCTTATGCTCTAGAATATTCAATAGAATATTGACTAGTTAATAACTAAGATTCCAATTCCAGTAGTTTAGTCAATTACTATGCATATAAGATTTCTGTGATGTGGGCCCGCTTAGCTCAGAGGTTAGAGCATCGCATTTGTAATGCGATGGTCATCGGTTCGATTCCGATAGCCGGCTTTTCCCTATTTTTTTTTTTTCATTTTTTAGATGATTGATAATGTTCCTTTGAAATCAAAGAATATT